TTCCATTCATTTCACAACTAGAATATCTCTTCCCGAACCAAACATGAATCTTTCGATTCATTTGGCTCTCACGCTCAATTGTTTCTTTTATCTTTTCTTTGATTGATGGGCATTCCCATATCTTTGAATGGAATGAGCCTATCCTCTCTTTTCTGTTCGTATTCAAAGCTATCGAAACTGATCTAACATCAGAATCTTAGGAGGACTCTTCAGACCAGACAAAAAATAAAAAATTGTCAGCAAAGTTGTTTCTTTATTTGTTCTTTATTTAGAACTTATTTCTTTCAAAAAAAAATATTTTAAAGAAAAAAGAATTCTATTATACTATTAGAATAGAAATAGAATTGAATATAATTCTGAACTTCATTACTTCATTCTCATTATTATTAGAATGAGATTTCTATTTTTTTCATCCAAAAAATTCTCTTTTTTATACAAATATCTTATATAAATACAATACATAGGTCGTCGATTCGGCAGTGGAGGAGGGAAGATACCCATTTTTCCAGTTAATGGTTCAAATAATTTTATCCATATGAGTGTTCTACATCGAATAAATTCCCAATTATTCCTTTTTTATTTTTATCATTTTTAAACCTTTTTGGTACTAACCTAGCGGTAGAAAGAGTACCATGCTATGCTGTGCCTGGACTTCAAACAATTGATCTTTAACCATGTAAAAGACCTCAACATTATTGGTTGATAGAGAAGAGAATCAAAGTTCATTTACCAATTAGTCACGAAATGCTATGGTTCTTACATATGATTTCTGAATGAAATCCAATTCAGAAGTAATTCGTCGAGATTGTGCACCCTTTGTTCCTAGTTCTGCTATAAAAAAGAATACATAAATAGAAAGAAAGTGCAGTCGGTGAAATCCAACCTATTCTTGAAATAAACAACTCGCACACACTCCCTTTCCAAAAAAGATCAATACACCCAGCACTACGCTTAGATTTATTGGATTTGTTGCTAAAATATCGGTATTAAACTCGAAACTCCCAGCGGATGACCAGTGCCCCACGGAAACAAAAGAATCAATTAGATTTTTCATATGCTCTCCCTTTATAGATAGGACTAACAAAGAACAGAGTTCTTTTTGTATCACTCCGCTTATTATTCTTAATGGAATTTGAGAATTCTCAAATTTCTTAGTTATGGTTATGTTTTTCTTCTAAGATGAAATGAAACATTAAACAAAAGGATTTGCAAATAAAAGAGCTAATGCCACGACCAGTCCATAAATTGTTAAAGCTTCCATAAAAGCCAGACTAAGCAATAAAGTACCTCGTATTTTACCCTCTGCTTCTGGTTGTCTCGCAATACCTTCTACGGCTTGGCCCGCAGCAGTACCTTGACCAACCCCAGGTCCGATAGAAGCAAGCCCTACAGCCAATCCAGCAGCAATAACGGAAGCAGCAGAAATAAGTGGATTCATGGTAAGCTCCTCGCACCAAAAAAAGAAATGGTTAATGATACAACCAACCAATGAATTAGTACTTAATCTACTTCTTTTTCTACTTCTACTTTTACTATTTACTTTACTACACTTATTTTTTATTTTTTGATCTTTATCACTAAAATCTATCGGGTCGAAGTAGCTAAAAGCTCCAAATGGAATTCCTAATATTACTGAATTGTCAGAACTACTTCGATATACCGTTTTTCCTTTCTACCTTATGTAATAGATATGTATACGGTTTTAGTCATTGCGTTTCCTTGTTTATAAAATATTCTATTCTTTCTCTTTCATTCAATTCACAATAACAGACAAAATAGAAAAAGGACTGATATGGGAATCCATCTAAATGCAGTAGGCTAGAAAAAAAGAGATAGGGGTAATTGCTATTTCACTAGTAAATAACATATACTTTTCTTCTTCCATAACGTAAATCACCTGCACTCTTTCTTCTATTAAATCGTATTCTGGAACCATTCTTCGAAACATACACAAGGATTTATACTCATAGGCATTACATATACATATATGTAGTAGGATCCCCAACCCTTCTTTCTATTCCAAATTCTGCAATATCATCTATCTTTCTTCATATATACATACATGTAGCTATTTGCATTTTCTTATCCAACCCAGTAGTGGATTATATTGAACCCCCGCATTGCTTGAATTGGGATAAACTTCAAAAAAGACTATTTCGAAAGTTAGTCAATGATGACCCTCCATGGATTCACCTATATAAGCCGCAGCCAAAGTTGCAAAAATAAGAGCTTGAATACCACTTGTAAATAATCCAAGAAACATGACAGGTATAGGAACTACTGAAGGCACTAAAGAAACAAGAACAACAACCACTAATTCATCAGCCAATATATTCCCGAAAAGTCGAAAACTAAGAGATAAAGGTTTTGTGAAATCTTCTAGAATATTAATTGGTAAAAGTATTGGAGTTGGTTGAATGTATTTCCCGAAATATCCCAATCCTTTTTTGCTAAGACCCGCATAGAAATATGCCACTGACGTAGGTAAAGCTAAAGCAACAGTAGTATTTATATCATTCGTGGGCGCAGCTAACTCTCCATGAGGTAACTTTATGATTTTCCAAGGTAAAAGAGCACCTGACCAGTTAGAAACAAAAATAAATAGGAACATCGTTCCTATAAATGGAACCCAAGGACCATACCCCTCTCCAATCTGAGTTTTGCTCAAGTCTTGAATAAATTCAAGGACATATTCGAAGAAATTCTGACCGTCGGTCGGAATGGTTTGTGGATTCCGAACAGCTATGATGACTGAACCTAATAAGATAGCAATTACAACCCAAGAAGTGATAAGTACTTGGGCATGAATTTGTAAACCTCCTATTTGCCAATATAAATGTTGGCCTACTTCTACACCTGATATATCGTATAACCCTTTGAGTGTTTGAATGGAACATGGTATAACATTCATATTGTCCTCTAACAGATTCAAAAAAGTAATTATTTTGATTCAACCATCTCTTTCTCAATTCATCTATGTTCATTCATGAATTTAAGTTATGAATCGTATATTTCGGAAATCACATAAAAAAAAATACCAATCATTTTATGTTTTCAATCTTAAATATTATTCAATATTCAAAACATAGTTCAAACTCCAAAAGATGCAAACCAAAATAGTAACAATCAAAGAGAGTTCACCAAAAACAAACTAATCTTCTTCTTTCTTCTTCTTAATGATAAGATTAATGATAAGATAATCAACCATTTTTTAGATAACTAGAACGGCCCTCACAAATTGCAGATACTAATTTGGTAAGAATCAATCGAATCGAAGCTATAGCATCATCGTTGGCCGGAATAGAAATATCTGCAAGATCTGGGTCACAATTTGTATCGATTAAACAAATCGTCGGAATACCCAAAATGACACATTCTCGAAGAACCGTATATTCTTCTTGCTGATCAACGATAATTACAATATCGGGCAATCCCGTCATATATTTGATCCCACCCAGATATGTTTGCAAGGTAGATAACTTTCTCTTCAACATTGCTGCATCTCCTTTGGGGAGACGATTGAGTTTCCCCATATTTTGTTCTGCTCTTAAGTCCCTGAACTTCTGAAGTCTTGTTTCTGTAGTAGACCAATTCGTTAACATACCACCAAGCCATTTTTTATTAACATAATGACATCGAGCCCTTATTGCTGCTGATGCTACTAAATCCGCTGCTTTCTTTTTGGTGCCAACGATTAAGAATTTTTTTCCCCTACTTGCTGCATCAAAAACTAAATTGCAGGCTTCTGATAAAAAACGAGCAGTTATAGTAAGATTTGTAATATGAATACCTTTACGCTTTGCAGAGATGTAAGGAGCCATTCTAGGATTCCATTTATTAGTACCATGACCAAAATGAACTCCTGCTTCCATCATTTCTTCCAAATTGATGTTCCAATATCGTCTTCCCATTTTCCCACACTTTCTCTTTTTCTTCTTTTTTTCAAAGAGATTCAGTACCTTGTGAAATAAATAATTGTTCCGACGGAACCTTCTACCAGGATTGACCATTAATCTACGACCCAAACCATGAATTTCATTCTTTCTTTTTTATTTCATTGATTGATTACGAAATCCATAATCGGACCAGAGAGTTAAAGTAAAAAGAATGAACCTCTTGTTAGGAATTAGTAAATTACATTACGTAAATGATTGGTCTGATGTCTCATGGAAAGTGTTTGGGGCACAAGAACAAAATAATTCTCTATGGTGTAACAAAATATCTCCCATTTCCAACTCGAATAGATTCTTCCTTTTGATTTTCAAATGAATGTTTTTGTCTTGCTTTGAACGATGTACTAATTTTTTGAATCCGGTACCAACCGGTATAATCCCCCCCAGAACAACGTTCTCTTTCAGGCCTTTCAACCAATCAATACGACCTCGTAGAGCAGCTTTTGCTAAAACTCGAGCAGTTTCTTGAAAACTCGCTTCGGATATGAAACTTTGAGTATTCAGAGATGACTTCGTTATTCCCAATAAGATTGCCCGATAACAGATCGCTTCGTCCAAAACACGCCCTGCTCGCTCTGCTCGCAACAATCCAATAAATTCCCCAGGTAAAAAAACATTAGACATTCCATCTTCTGAAACCAAAACTCTTGATGTTACTTGACGTACAATAATCTCTATATGTCTATTATGGATCTGTACCCCCTGGGATCGATAAACCTTTTGGATCTTATTAACCAAAGAGATACGACTTTGGGCTATGGTTAGTTCAGCTCCAATAAAGAATCCCCAGGGGATCCCAAGAATCCTTCGGATACGGTCGTCCCAACCTTCAACTCTTCTTTCGAGGTTCATCGATATTGAATCAATTGAACGAACTTCTAAGATTTGTTCCACTTTTGGAAGACCTTGCGTTATGTCACCAGATCTCGATTTTTCATATATAAATGTAATTAATGTATCTCCTTCATAAAAGGTTTCCCCATAATGGCCATGGACAGTTGCTCCTGGAGTGACCAAATAGGGCTTAGCTGATCTTATAACTAAAGAGTCAACATGAACAATGAAAATTTGACCAGATTTTTTTATGCGTGATCCGTATTTCAATAGACATACATTTTCACAAAGGAATTGTCCAAGGCTAATTATTGTCCATGCCTCTTCACAAGAATCGTGATGGAGAAAACACCAATTCAAATGGAATGAATTCCAAATGATGTTACTGCATGGATCGGGATTATAAATACTACTATTTTCATCTAGGAAACAGTATTGAAATGGAAGTACTTGAAGCACTTGGAAAGTCTGTTGAAATCTTTCAAGTAAAAAATATTTCTTTAAAAAGACTTGATTATAAGTTCTTAAATAGTAAGATGAACGAAAATTTACTATTTTAGGCACAATAGTACCTAAAGGACCCAAAAAATCCCTAATTGGAGTCAGGGGATCCGATTCTTTTGTCGCATTATTATATCTCGAAGTATTGAAGGGGCCGATTCGAAAACAATTGGATGATGACAAAATTATGAAAGATTGGCATTCCTTATTTCGATTCAACAACGTACCAAGAGTTTCCTGATGTTGGGGAAATAATGGAATCTTCGCCTTGGAATCAAAAGGATTTCTATCGGCACGATCTAATTTATTATTGGAAATCAATCCTGAACCTGCCGTATCATACCTTTTTTCGGTATACGAAATAGTGGATTTTACTAACTCAATTCGGATGAAATCACGAAGCAGATCATTTGCCCTTATTTCAACAAAAGAAGCATGAACCTCTTCTTCTATAGAACTCTTTTTTTCTTGTTCTTGGTCCCAAGTCAATACTAAGCAAGCCCGAACTAATTGAATACTTGTGTGAGAAATTCCTCGAATTGACTTGCCATTTCCATAAAGTATATAATTGACAATTCGAAGTTGTACATTATCCCTTTCCTGCAAGAGATCCTGAGAGAAAAGTGTTGCTAAATTTATCCCATCAGCTATTTCATATGTGACTACGGGCCGAACCAAAACAAAATACCTTTTTTTGATAGGTGTAATTCGTTGGACATAGATCCAATTTTTCAATTTTTTTGATCCTTTAGAATTCTTTTTTTCCATTCCTGGTGGTATCAAAACGCCACTGTGCCTAGATATTTTATCCACCTCTCCAGAAAAATGAATATCTCCAGAAAAGATTTTCAGTTCCATACTTTTTTTTTTTCTCTCCACTCGGACTAATCCACCTACTCGACTTCTTGTATTCATATTTAAAGCAAGTCGTGTATCTACTCCAATGATACTATTGTTCCGGACCATTATGGGCGAAGATCCGGGTAAGATATGCACTTCCTCGGGAATGAAAAAAAAGCGATCTACTTTCATTTGCATTTGGTATTTCGGACTAAATTCTTTTGCTCCTCGATACTCAATAAAATCCTCTTTTTTTACGATTGAATCTACTTCGACAATCCCATATTTAGTAATTCCCGAGCTGCTTCTTCTGTATCGCGGATCATCAAAATAAGCAAAAATACTATTTCTACGTAAAATACCATTTATAGGTATTTTAATCGAAATACCAAAACAGGGTTTTAGTTTCTTTTCTTGTTCTTGATCATATTGTAAGGGAATCACGAATCTATTTCTTCGCTTTTTAGCCAAGGAATTCTCTTGACGAATAGAAGTAGAAGGCTCTATGAGATTCCAATGACCCTTGGATATGATTCGATAAGGTTTTGAATAGTCAAGAATTTCCCTATCTTTTTTACCAAAGGTATCCAACAATTTATGTCTTACTTGATCATTAGTCAGTGAGAGATCAAAGATATATCTTTCTTCGAGAGAAAAAGAATTAGCATTCATTTGATCTTGATCCTTGTGGAGTGAAAAAGACACTATATTGGATCTGCATAGACCTCCTGCTAATATCCATAAATGACTTGTTTTTGGTAATAGATGAACATTACTATATGGATATTCGGGCGCATGATAGCCATCAGTACTCCAGTGCATTTCTCCTTCTGACTCAGAATAAATATGTTTTTGAACCCTTTCTTTAAAATGAAAAGTGGACGTTCCGGCACGAATCTCGGCAATCACTTGTTCTGATTCTACATATTGATCATTTTGAACTAAAATCAAACTTTTTGTTGGAATATTCACATTATGTAGAATATCTCGACTCTCAATAGTTACATACAAGTCTATAAAACATAGAAAAGCAGGATGCCCATGACGGGTACGTGTGGGATGAACCAAATCCTCATCAAATTTGATTTTTCCATTAGAGGGAGCTCGTACATGTTCGGCAGTACCACCTGTGAATACTCCGCCGGTATGAAAAGTTCTTAATGTTAGTTGAGTCCCCGGTTCCCCAATTGATTGACCCGCAATAATGCCTACGGCTTCTCCCAACTCGACCAGGTCACCATGAGTAGGACTCCGGCCATAACATAATTGACAGATCCAAGATGTACTCCTGCAAGTAAAAGGGGTTCTAATATATATTGGGTGTGCTCGAAAGGTTATGAATCGATTAACAAGTCCAATTCCAATATCTTTA